GCTCGCGTAGCTTAATTAAAGCATAACACTGAAGCTGTTAAGATGGTCCCTAAAAAGCCCCGCAAGCACAAAGGTTTGGTCCTGACTTTTCTGCCAGCTCTAGCTAGACTTACACATGCAAGTATCCGCGCCCCCGTGAGAATGCCCTATAGTTTCCTGCCCGGAAACAAGGAGCTGGTATCAGGCACATTTAATTTCAGCCCACGACGCCTTGCTCAGCCACACCCCTAAGGGTACTCAGCAGTGATAAACATTGATCTATAAGTGAAAACTTGACTCAGTTAAAGCTAAGAGGGCCGGTAAAACTCGTGCCAGCCACCGCGGTTATACGGGAGGCCCAAGTTGTCAGAAGTCGGCGTAAAGGGTGGTTAAGAATAAGCCTAAAATTAAAGCCGAACATCTTCCGGGCTGTTATACGCATCCGAAGATAAGAAGCCCAACTACGAAAGTAGCTTTATGTCTTCTGAACCCACGAAAGCTAAGATACAAACTGGGATTAGATACCCCACTATGCCTAGCCATAAACATTGACAGTTTATTACATTTTCTGTCCGCCTGGGAACTACGAGCACTAGCTTAAAACCCAAAGGACTTGGCGGTGCTTTAGACCCACCTAGAGGAGCCTGTTCTAGAACCGATAATCCCCGTTCAACCTCACCCTTCCTTGCCTATCCCGCCTATATACCACCGTCGTCAGCTTACCCTGTGAAGGACAAAAAGTAAGCAAAACTGGCACCACCCAGAACGTCAGGTCGAGGTGTAGCGAATGGAGGGGGAAGAAATGGGCTACATTCCCTTGTTTACAGGGAACCACGAATAGTGTACTGAAAACGTACACTTGAAGGAGGATTTAGCAGTAAGAGGAAACTAGAGCGTTCCACTGAAGTCGGCTCTTAAGCGCGCACACACCGCCCGTCACTCTCCCCGAGACTTTTAATTTACATTAACTAAGATGCCAAAATCACAGAGGGGAGGCAAGTCGTAACATGGTAAGTGTACCGGAAGGTGCACTTGGAAAACCAGAGCATAGCTCAATTAGTACAGCACCTCCCTTACACTGAGGAGATATCCGTGCAAATCGGATTGCCCTGACGCCCATTAGCTAGCCCCCCACCCAAAAATCAACACACCCTCATCAATTAACCCCTAACGCACCCGCATTAAACCAAACAAATCATTTTTCCCCCCAAGTATGGGCGACAGAAAAGGAACTACGGAGCAACAGAGAAAGTACCGCAAGGGAATGCTGAAAGAGAAATGAAATAACCCAGTAAAGCCTAAAAAAGCAGAGATTCGCACTTGTACCTTTTGCATCATGATTTAGCTAGTAAACCCAAGCGAAGAGAACTTTAGTTTGGCGCCCCGAAACTAAGTGAGCTACTCCAAGACAGCCTAATATAGGGCGAACCCGTCTCTGTGGCAAAAGAGTGGGAAGAGCTTCGAGTAGAGGTGACAAATCTACCGAACTTAGTGATAGCTGGTTGCTTGAGAAATGGATAGGAGTTCAGCCTTTTAGCTTCTCACTTCAATTTTCGTTTATACTTCAATTAGAGCTCAAAGAAACTAAAAGAGTTAATCTAAGGGGGTACAGCCCCTCAGATAAAGGACACAACCTTCACAGGAGGGTAAAGATCATATTTAACCCAAGGTAAAGTATCCCGGTGGGCTTAAAAGCAGCCACCCCTTCAGAAAGCGTTAAAGCTCAGATACACCCAACCTTCCATCGATCCCGATAACACAATCTCACCCCCCTTTCTATATCAAGCCATCCCCTGCAAGCAGGGGAGAAATTATGCTAATATGAGTAATAAGAGAAAGTAGATTCTCTCCCTGCACAAGTGTACTTCGGAACGGACTAACCACCGAACCTTAACGTCCCCAAACAAAGAGGGAAATGGATTACAAACAAGACAACTAGAAAAGTATCCAAAATCAACCCGTTAACCCCACACTGGTGTGCTTCATGGGAAAGACTAAAAGGAGGGGAAGGAACTCGGCAAACACCTAAAGCCTCGCCTGTTTACCAAAAACATCGCCTCTTGCAAGACCAATGAATAAGAGGTCCCGCCTGCCCTGTGACTATATGTTTAACGGCCGCGGTATTTTGACCGTGCGAAGGTAGCGCAATCACTTGTCTTTTAAATGAAGACCTGTATGAATGGCACCACGAGGGCTTAACTGTCTCCCTCTCCCAGTCAATGAAATTGATCTCCCCGTGCAGAAGCGGGGATAAAAACATAAGACGAGAAGACCCTATGGAGCTTAAGACGCCAGAACAGCCCACGTTAAACACCCCAAGATAAAGGAAAAAACCAAGTGGACCCTGCTCTAGTGTTTTTGGTTGGGGCGACCGCGGGGAAAAACTTAACCCCCATGTGGAATAGGAGTACTATACTCTTAAATCCAAGAGCTCCCGCTCTAATAAACAGAATTTCTGACCATCAAGATCCGGCAATGCCGATCAACGGACCGAGTTACCCTAGGGATAACAGCGCAATCCTCTTAAAGAGCCCTTATCGACAAGGGGGTTTACGACCTCGATGTTGGATCAGGACATCCTAATGGTGCAGCCGCTATTAAGGGTTCGTTTGTTCAACGATTAAAGTCCTACGTGATCTGAGTTCAGACCGGAGTAATCCAGGTCAGTTTCTATCTATGAAAGTGATCTTTTCTAGTACGAAAGGACCGAAAAGAAAGGGCCCCTATCTAACGATACGCCCTACCTCCACCTACTGAAAACAACTAAAGTAGACAAGGAGGCACACACCCCTGCCTGAGAGAACGGCTTATTAAGGTGGCAGAGCCCGGAATTGCAAAAGACCTAAGCCCTTTCGACGGAGGTTCAAGTCCTCTCCTTAATAATGTTGTCTGCATTGTTTACTCACTTAATCAACCCCCTAGCCTTTATTGTCCCAGTCCTCCTAGCCGTTGCCTTTTTAACCCTCCTCGAGCGAAAGGTCCTAGGCTATATGCAACACCGAAAAGGGCCAAACATCGTCGGTCCCTACGGTCTCCTTCAACCTATTGCCGACGGAGTAAAACTCTTTATTAAAGAACCTGTCCGACCCTCAACCTCCTCCCCCGTTCTCTTTTTACTTGCCCCTATACTCGCCCTCACACTTGCCCTCACCCTCTGAGCTCCTATACCCCTTCCCTATCCTGTAATTGACCTGAACCTCGGGATCCTGTTCATCTTGGCCCTCTCTAGCCTCGCAGTCTACTCCATCCTCGGGTCAGGCTGAGCATCCAATTCAAAATACGCCCTCATTGGAGCCCTCCGGGCCGTTGCCCAAACTATTTCTTATGAAGTAAGTCTAGGACTTATCCTTCTTTCTACAATCATCTTTACCGGGGGTTTTACCCTTCAAATTTTCAACGTCGCTCAAGAAAGCATTTGACTTATCCTTCCAGCATGACCCTTAGCTGCAATATGATACGTCTCTACGCTAGCGGAGACAAACCGTGCCCCCTTTGACCTCACCGAAGGTGAATCAGAACTCGTTTCTGGTTTCAACGTTGAATATGCAGGAGGCCCATTCGCCCTATTTTTCCTAGCCGAATACGCTAATATTCTCCTTATAAACACACTCTCTGCTACATTGTTTTTAGGAGCCTCACATTTTCCTACGCTCCCCGAACTAACCGCAATTAATCTCATAACTAAAGCCGCACTGCTATCAGTCGTCTTTTTATGAGTACGAGCATCTTATCCTCGTTTCCGATACGACCAGCTCATGCACTTAATCTGAAAAAACTTCCTCCCTTTAACCCTAGCCCTAGTTATCTGACATCTCTCCCTTCCTGTTGCACTCGCGGGACTTCCACCTCACCTTTAACGTTGGAGCTGTGCCTGAAGTAAAGGGCCACTTTGATAGAGTGAATAATGGGGGTTAAAGTCCCCCCGACTCCTTAGAAAGAAGGGGTTCGAACCCTACCTGGGGAGATCAAAACTCCCAGTGCTTCCACTACACCACTTCCTAGTAAAGTCAGCTAAATTAAGCTTTTGGGCCCATACCCCAAAAATGTTGGTTAAAATCCTTCCCTTACTAATGAGCCCCTTCATCTTAGCCACCCTGCTATTCGCACTCGGCCTAGGAACTACAGTTACATTTGCAAGCTCCCACTGACTACTCGCCTGAATAGGACTTGAAATTAATACTCTTGCCATCCTTCCCCTTATAGCCCAACACCACCACCCCCGAGCAGTTGAAGCCACCACTAAATACTTTATTGCCCAAGCCACAGCAGCCGCCATACTTCTATTTGCAAGCGCCACAAATGCCTGACTAACGGGACAATGAGACATTCAACTGATGACACACCCACTTCCTGTGACACTAATTACTCTCGCCCTCGCCCTCAAAATCGGACTAGCCCCAATGCACTCCTGACTTCCTGAAGTAATTCAAGGAGTTGACTTCACGACAGGCCTAGTTCTATCCACCTGACAAAAACTCGCTCCATTTGCACTTCTCCTGCAACTTCAACCCACCAACTCCACACTCCTACTCGCCCTAGGAGTTGCATCAACTCTGATCGGCGGCTGAGGCGGTTTAAACCAAACCCAGCTCCGCAAAATCCTGGCCTACTCGTCAATTGCCCACCTGGGCTGAATAACCTTAGTCCTACAATTCTCACCATCCCTGGCACTACTAACCCTTATTGTCTACTTCACTATAACATTCTCAGCCTTCCTTATGTTTAAACTTAACAACTCAACAAACGTCAACGCACTCGCCATATCCTGGACGAAAGCCCCCGTGACTACCGCCCTCGCCCCCCTAGTCCTCCTCTCCCTAGGAGGACTCCCCCCACTAACTGGTTTCATGTCAAAATGACTTATCCTTCAAGAACTAACCAAGCAAGAACTGATACCACTAGCCACAATTGCAGCCCTCTCAGCACTTCTCAGCCTCTACTTCTACCTCCGCCTTGCCTACGCACTAACTCTCACCGTCTCCCCGAACACCCTGATTGGGACCGCCCCCTGACGTCACCCAACATCGCACCTTACCCTATCTTTTTCAGCCTCCACAGTCGCCACAATCTTCCTCCTCCCCATTGCCCCGGCAATCGTTATACTTCTCTCCCTTTAAGGGACTTAGGTTAATTTAGACCAACGGCCTTCAAAGCCGTCAGCGAGAGTTAAAATCTCCCAGTCCCTGTAAAACTTGCAAGGCTCTAACTCACATCTCTTGCTTGCAAAACAAGCGCTTTAATTAAGCTAAAGCTTTTTCCTAGGCAGGTAGGCCTCGATCCTACAAACTCTTAGTTAACAGCTAAGCGCTCAAACCAACAAGCGTCTGCCTACCCCTTTCCCGCCTAAATGGGAAAGGCGGGAAAGCCCCGGTAGGCGGTTAGCCTACTACTTTGGGTTTGCAACCCAACATGTAAAACACCTCAGAGCTTGATAAGAAGAGGACTCAAACCTCTGTCTATGGGGCTACAATCCACCGCTTAAACCTCAGCCATCTTACCTGTGGCAATCACACGCTGATTTTTCTCAACCAACCATAAAGACATCGGCACCCTCTATCTTGTATTTGGTGCTTGGGCCGGAATAGTAGGAACTGCCTTAAGCCTGCTCATTCGAGCCGAACTAAGCCAGCCTGGCGCTCTCCTGGGAGACGACCAGATTTATAATGTAATTGTTACAGCACATGCGTTTGTAATAATTTTCTTTATAGTAATACCAATCATGATTGGAGGCTTTGGAAACTGACTAATCCCACTTATGATCGGTGCCCCTGACATAGCATTCCCCCGAATAAATAACATGAGCTTCTGACTTCTACCCCCGTCATTCCTCCTCCTGCTAGCCTCGTCCGGAGTTGAAGCTGGGGCCGGTACTGGGTGAACTGTTTACCCGCCCCTGGCAGGTAACCTCGCTCACGCAGGTGCATCAGTTGACTTAACTATCTTTTCTCTCCACCTAGCCGGAGTTTCATCTATTCTTGGTGCCATTAATTTCATTACCACAATTATTAACATGAAACCTCCAGCTATCTCACAATATCAGACGCCATTATTTGTATGAGCCGTCTTAATTACCGCCGTACTTCTTCTTCTATCTCTCCCAGTTCTTGCTGCCGGAATTACAATGCTCCTAACAGATCGAAACCTAAACACTACTTTCTTCGACCCTGCAGGGGGAGGAGACCCGATTCTTTATCAACATCTATTCTGATTCTTTGGCCACCCAGAAGTATACATTTTAATTCTTCCAGGGTTTGGAATAATTTCCCACATTGTAGCTTATTATTCTGGTAAAAAAGAACCCTTCGGTTATATAGGAATGGTTTGAGCAATAATGGCCATCGGTCTCTTAGGATTTATTGTTTGAGCCCATCACATGTTCACAGTCGGTATAGACGTTGACACACGTGCTTACTTCACATCCGCAACAATAATTATTGCCATTCCAACTGGTGTAAAAGTCTTTAGCTGGCTGGCAACTCTGCACGGAGGTACAATCAAATGAGAAACCCCGATACTCTGAGCTATCGGCTTTATCTTCTTATTTACAGTTGGAGGACTAACAGGTATTGTCTTAGCTAACTCGTCTTTAGACATTGTTCTTCACGACACCTACTACGTAGTCGCTCATTTCCACTACGTCCTCTCGATAGGCGCAGTCTTTGCTATTATAGCTGGCTTCGTCCACTGATTCCCCCTATTTTCCGGCTACACCCTTCACAGCACCTGAACCAAAATTCATTTTGGTATCATGTTTGTAGGCGTAAATCTTACATTCTTCCCCCAACACTTCCTTGGCCTAGCTGGAATGCCTCGTCGATATTCCGACTACCCTGACGCATACACACTATGAAACACTGTTTCATCTATCGGCTCCTTAATCTCCCTCGTGGCCGTCATTCTATTCCTATTTATTATCTGAGAAGCCTTCGCTTCCAAACGTGAAGTGCACTCAGTGGAAATGGCTTCAACTAATGTTGAATGACTACACGGCTGCCCTCCTCCTTATCACACATTTGAAGAACCAGCATTCGTACAAGTAAAACTGCTGACCGCCGAGAAAGGAAGGAATCGAACCCCCGTGGGCTGGTTTCAAGCCAACTACATAACCACTCTGTCACTTTCTTTATAAGGCGCTAGTAAAATAGATAATTACATTGCTTTGTCAAGGCAAAATCGTGGGTTAAATTCCCGCGCGCCTTAATTAATGGCCCATCCCTCACAGCTAGGATTTCAAGATGCAGCTTCCCCAGTTATAGAAGAACTTCTCCACTTCCACGACCACGCTCTAATAATCGTATTTCTGATTAGTACACTAGTACTTTATATTATCGTAGCCATGGTCTCTACCAAATTAACCAACAAATATATTTTAGATTCTCAAGAAATTGAAGTAATCTGAACTGTTCTTCCGGCATTTATTTTAATTCTTATTGCCCTACCGTCGCTACGTATTCTTTACCTTATAGATGAAATTAATGACCCCCATCTCACAATTAAAGCCATAGGCCATCAGTGATACTGAAGCTATGAATACACAGACTATGAAGATCTTGGCTTCGACTCCTATATACTACCAACACAAGACCTTGCCCCAGGACAATTCCGCCTCCTAGAAGCAGACCATCGAATGGTTATTCCAGTAGAATCCCCAATTCGAGTCCTAGTGTCAGCTGAAGACGTACTGCACTCATGAGCTGTCCCATCTCTTGGTGTAAAAATAGACGCTGTCCCAGGCCGCCTGAACCAAACGGCATTTATTGCCTCTCGCCCAGGCGTCTTCTATGGACAATGTTCTGAAATCTGCGGAGCAAACCACAGCTTCATGCCTATTGTAGTTGAGGCCGTTCCGCTAGAATATTTCGAAAAATGATCTTCCCTGATGCTTGAGGACGCCTCGCTGAGAAGCTAAACAGGGTAAAGCGTTAGCCTTTTAAGCTAAAGAATGGTGCCTCCCAACCACCCCCAGCGATATGCCTCAACTTAATCCCGCGCCCTGATTTGCTATCCTGACATTTTCCTGAGCAATTTTTCTTACTGTTTTGCCCACAAAAGTCATTGCCCACACCTTTCCTAATGAACCAACCCTTCAAAGCACTGATACATCCAAAGCACAATCCTGATCCTGACCATGATAGTAAGTTTTTTCGACCAGTTTTCAAGCCCAATTCTCATAGGAATTCCCCTAATAGCATTAGCCCTGCTTCTTCCTTGACTTCTTCTCCCAACTCCCACTACCCGGTGAATGAGTAACCGTTTATTAACCGTGCAAAACTGATTCCTCGGCATGTTCACGCGACAACTTCTTCTGCCTATTAATATCCCCGGACATAAATGAGCCCTATTATTCGCCTCACTTATAATTTTTCTCCTTAGCCTAAATCTGCTTGGCCTTCTCCCCTATACCTTTACCCCCACCACTCAACTATCAGTTAACTTAGGCCTTGCGGTCCCCCTTTGATTAGCAACAGTCATCATTGGAATGCGTAATCAACCAAACCTTTCTCTAGCACACCTTCTACCAGAAGGAACTCCCCTGTTACTTATTCCCATTCTTATTATCATCGAAACAATTAGCCTCATGATTCGCCCAATCGCCCTAGGGGTACGACTTACAGCAAACCTCACAGCTGGTCACCTTCTAATCCAACTTATTTCCACAGGCCTATTCGTTCTCCTCTCCCTTCAGCCAGCTGTAGCAGCTTTTACAGGTGCTCTCCTTCTGATACTATCCCTCCTAGAAGTAGCTGTCGCAGTCATTCAAGCCTACGTCTTTGTTCTCCTTCTAAGCCTTTACCTACAAGAAAACGTCTAATGGCCCACCAAGCACACGCATACCACATAGTCGACCCCAGCCCCTGACCACTCACAGGCGCAGTTGCCGCCCTACTCGTAACCTCCGGTACCGCAATTTGATTTCATTTTAACTCTACAATTCTAATGTCCCTGGGGATGATACTCCTTCTCCTCACAATATACCAGTGATGACGAGACATCATCCGAGAAGGAACATTCCAAGGTCACCACACACCCCCAGTCCAAAAAGGTCTCCGATATGGTATAATTCTATTCATCACCTCGGAAGTTTTCTTCTTCCTAGGATTTTTCTGAGCCTTCTATCACTCAAGCCTCGCACCCACACCTGACTTAGGAGGATGCTGACCCCCAGCAGGAATCACAACCCTTGATCCATTCGAAGTCCCCCTACTTAACACAGCCGTTCTTCTCGCCTCTGGGGTTACAGTCACCTGAGCCCACCACAGTATCATAGAAGGAGATCGAAAACCAGCAATCCAGTCCCTCACCCTAACCATTCTCCTTGGCTTTTACTTCACCTTTCTTCAAGGGTTAGAATATTTCGAAGCCCCATTCACTATCGCAGATGGAGTCTATGGCTCAACATTTTTCGTAGCAACAGGCTTCCACGGCCTCCACGTCATTATTGGATCAACCTTTTTAGCAGTCTGCCTCCTACGTCAAATTCAATACCACTTCACATCTGAACACCACTTTGGATTCGAAGCAGCCGCCTGATACTGACACTTTGTAGACGTCGTATGACTATTCCTTTACATTTCAATCTATTGATGAGGCTCATAATCTTTCTAGTATTAAACTCAGTATAAGTGACTTCCAATCACCTGGTCTTGGTTAAAGTCCAAGGAAAGATAATGAATTTGGTTACAACAATTATTATTATCACCGCCACCCTCTCCGTCATTTTAGCCATCGTATCCTTCTGACTCCCCCAAATAAGCCCCGACTACGAAAAGCTTTCCCCATACGAATGCGGCTTTGACCCCCTGGGATCAGCCCGACTACCTTTCTCCCTCCGCTTTTTTCTTGTAGCAATTCTCTTTCTCCTATTTGACTTAGAAATTGCCCTTCTCTTACCCCTTCCCTGGGGTGACCAGCTATCTTCCCCCCTCCTTACTTTCCTCTGAGCCTCAACTGTTTTAGTCCTCCTCACCCTAGGCCTTATTTATGAATGACTGCAAGGAGGGCTCGAATGAGCTGAATGGGTGATTAGTTTAAAGATAAAACATTTGATTTCGGCTCAAATATTCGTGGTTTAACCCCACGATCAACCTGATGACCCCCGTTCACTTTACCTTCTCCTCCGCCTTTTTACTAGGACTAACAGGCCTAACATTCCACCGAACTCACCTTTTATCAGCACTCCTCTGCTTAGAAGGCATGATATTGTCCCTATTTATTGCCCTCTCACTTTGGGCACTCCAACTAAGCTCGATCAGCTTTTCAGCCTCCCCCCTTCTCCTTCTAGCATTTTCAGCCTGTGAAGCAAGTGCAGGCCTTGCACTCCTCGTAGCAACTGCTCGAACCCACGGCTCCGACCGTTTACAAAGCTTAAACCTCCTACAATGTTAAAAATTCTACTCCCCACCCTTATGCTCGTCCCTACAACTTGGCTAGTTCCCGGAAAATGACTATGACCCACAACCCTTCTTCACAGCCTCATTATCGCTCTCATTAGCCTTACCTGACTAGTTAACCTGTCGGAAGTTGGCTGATCCTCCCTCAGCCCCTACCTTGCCACAGATGCTCTCTCTACCCCCCTTCTAGTCTTAACATGCTGGCTTCTCCCACTTATAATCCTCGCCAGCCAAAATCACACTGCCTCCGAGCCAATCAACCGACAACGTATATACATTACGTTACTCACATCCTTGCAGTTTTTTCTAATTCTGGCTTTTGGAGCCACCGAAGTAATCATGTTTTATATCATATTCGAGGCCACGCTAATCCCCACACTGATCCTCATCACTCGCTGAGGAAACCAGGCAGAACGGCTCAATGCAGGAACTTACTTCCTGTTTTATACCCTAGCCGGCTCACTTCCCCTCCTTGTTGCCCTACTTCTTCTCCAAAACAGCGCAGGATCCCTCTCTCTACTTACCCTAGCGTATTCTCCCCCAACCCCGCTCACCACCTACGGCGACAAACTTTGATGAGCCGCCTGCTTATTAGCTTTTTTAGTTAAAATGCCACTGTATGGGGTCCATCTTTGACTCCCAAAAGCTCACGTAGAGGCACCCGTAGCCGGATCAATAATCCTTGCCGCCGTGTTACTAAAACTCGGGGGCTACGGGATGATACGTATACTTACAGTCCTAGAACCCCTAACTAAGGAATTAAGCTATCCTTTCATTATCTTCGCACTTTGAGGGGTAATTATGACGGGCTCAATTTGTCTACGCCAAACTGACCTTAAGTCCCTCATCGCTTACTCATCTGTGAGCCACATAGGCCTGGTCGTGGGGGGAATTCTAATCCAGACCCCATGAGGCTTTTCCGGAGCATTAATTCTTATAATCGCCCATGGCTTAACTTCTTCCGCCCTCTTCTGCTTAGCCAACACTAACTATGAACGTACTCACAGCCGAACAATAGTTCTGGCTCGAGGCCTACAAATGGTTCTTCCCCTAATAACAGCCTGATGATTTATTGCAAGCCTGGCTAACCTCGCCCTCCCTCCTCTTCCTAATCTCATGGGGGAGTTAATAATTATTGTATCCCTCTTCAACTGATCTTGATGGACTTTAGCCCTCACAGGGGCCGGAACTCTTATTACCGCAGGATATTCCCTGTACATATTTTTAATAACCCAACGTGGACAGCTCCCAGCACACATTATTGCCCTAGAACCCTCCCACTCACGAGAACATCTACTAATAGCCCTTCACCTTCTCCCCCTAATTCTACTAACCCTTAAGCCCGAACTAATCTGAGGTTGGGCCGCCTGTAGATGTAGTTTAATAAAAACATTAGATTGTGATTCTAAGGACAGAGGTTAAAATCCCCTCATCCACCGAGATAGGCTCGCTAGCATCGGAGACTGCTAATCTTCGCCCCCCTGGTTGAACCCCAGGGCTAACTCAACCTCTCGCTCCTAAAGGATAACAGCTCATCCGTTGGTCTTAGGAACCAAAAACTCTTGGTGCAAATCCAAGTAGTAGCTATGCTCCCAACTTCACTCATAATATCATCTAGCCTTATTCTAGTTTTCTTCCTACTCTCGTACCCCGTCTTAACAACACTTAGCCCAAAACCACAAGAGAACGACTGAGCACTTCTTAAAGTAAAAGCTGCAGTAAAGCTGGCCTTCTTTGTTAGCCTACTTCCCCTATTCCTATTTTTGAATGAAGGAGCCGAAGCCATCGTCACCAGCTGAAACTGAACTAACACCCTTACTTTTGACATCAATATCAGCTTTAAGTTTGACCATTATTCAACCATTTTTACCCCCATTGCCTTGTACGTAACGTGATCTATTCTAGAATTCGCATCCTGGTACATACACGCTGATCCCTACATAAACCGATTCTTTAAGTATCTCCTCATTTTCCTAATTGCAATAATTGTTCTCGTTACCGCGAACAACATATTCCAACTTTTCATTGGCTGAGAAGGAGTCGGCATTATATCGTTCCTCCTCATCGGATGATGATACGGCCGAGCAGATGCAAATACCGCAGCACTCCAAGCAGTCCTGTACAACCGTGTCGGGGACATTGGCCTCATCTTTGCCATGGCGTGAATAGCAATAAACCTCAATTCCTGAGAAATGCAACAAATATTCGTAGCTGCAAAAGACTTCGACCTAACCTTTCCTCTCATCGGACTAATCGTCGCCGCTACCGGCAAATCCGCCCAATTTGGCCTTCACCCGTGACTTCCCTCAGCAATGGAAGGTCCTACACCGGTCTCTGCCCTACTTCACTCCAGCACCATGGTCGTTGCAGGAATTTTCCTCTTAATCCGAATGAGCCCACTCATGGAAAATAACCAAACCGCACTAACAATCTGCCTCTGCCTTGGTGCTCTGACCACTGTCTTCACCGCCACCTGCGCCCTCACTCAAAACGACATCAAGAAAATTGTTGCTTTCTCAACATCAAGCCAACTAGGCCTAATAATAGTTACCATCGGACTAAACCAGCCCCAACTTGCCTTCCTCCATATCTGCACCCATGCCTTTTTTAAAGCAATACTCTTCCTCTGCTCTGGTTCGATCATTCATAGTTTAAATGATGAACAAGACATCCGAAAAATAGGAGGAATACACCATCTGACCCCCTTTACATCCTCCTGCCTAACTATTGGCAGCCTTGCCCTCACTGGCACTCCTTTCCTAGCAGGCTTTTTCTCCAAAGACGCCATTATTGAAGCCTTAAATAACTCGTACCTAAACGCCTGGGCCCTAACCATAACCCTTTTAGCCACTTCCTTTACAGCTATCTACAGCCTGCGAGTAGTTTTCTTTGTTTCCATGGGCCATCCCCGATTCCCCTCACTCTCCCCCATTAACGAAAACAACCCAGCAGTAATTAACCCCATCAAACGATTAGCCTGAGGAAGCATCATTGCGGGCCTCCTAATCACCTCAAATATTACCCCCCTTAAAACCCCAATCATGACCATACCCCCCTTGCTTAAACTAGCTGCCCTAATCGTAACTATTCTAGGCCTAATTCTTGCTCTAGAACTCGCATCCCTAACAAGTAAACAATTTAAGCCAACCCCAAAACTAGTCACCCATCACTTCTCCAACATGCTAGGATTTTTCCCCGCAGTTGTCCATCGACTCATCCCAAAACTAGGCCTAGTCCTAGGTCAGGCAGTCGCAAGCCAAACTATTGACCAAACATGACTAGAAAAAGTAGGTCCAAAGGCCGTAACCTCCCTTAATACTCCCATCATTACAATGGTCAGCGATACCCAACGTGGCATAATTAAAACATACCTCACCCTATTCTTACTGACCATAACCCTTGCAATCCTACTTCTAGCCATCTAAATAGATCGAAGTGCACCCCGACTCATCCCCCGAACTAACTCCATCACTACAAAAAGAGTTAAGAGCAAAGTCCAAGCGGCAACTATTAACATCTTTCCACCCGATATGTATATCAGAGCAACTCCCGCAGCATCCCCTCGGTGCACAACTAACTCATGAAACTCCTCCGCAGTAAGTCAAGAAGACTCATACCACCCCCCGTAAAGAGCCGCTGCGAGCACTCCCACCCCTACCCCATAAGCTGATATTGAAACAGCAACAGATCGACTCCCTAAACTTTCCCAGTGAGAATCAGCAGCAAGAGCTGCGCAGTAGGCAAATACTACTAACATCCCTCCTAAATAAATTAAAAATAAAATAAAACATAAAAATGAACCCCCGTGCCAAACTAAAATTCCACACCCCACACCCGCCGCTGCAACCAACCCCAAAGCAGCAAAGTATGGAGAGGGATTAGAAGCAACTACAACTAATCCTAAAACTAACCCTAGTAATAACAAAGACATGAAAAAGGACATAATTCCTACCGGGACTCTAACCCGGCCCCATGGCTTGAAAAACCACCGTTGTAACTCAACTACAGGAACCTTAATGGCAAGCCTTCGAAAAACACACCCCCTATTAAAAATCGCCAACCACGCAGTAGTTGACCTACCTGCACCTTCCAATATTTCCGTCTGATGAAATTTTGGATCCTTACTTGGTCTCTGCTTAATTTCTCAACTTCTTACAGGACTCTTTCTTGCTATGCACTACACCTCTGATATCGCCACAGCCTTTTCTTCTGTAGCCCACATCTGCCGAGACGTAAACTACGGATGACTAATCCGAAACCTCCACGCCAACGGAGCATCTTTCTTCTTTATTTGTATTTACCTTCACATCGGGCGAGGACTTTATTATGGCTCATACCTCTATAAAGAGACATGAAACATCGGAGTCGTCCTCCTTCTCCTAGTTATGGGAACTGCTTTCGTCGGCTACGTCCTTCCATGAGGGCAAATATCCTTTTGAGGAGCAACCGTTATTACCAACCTCCTATCGGCCGTTCCCTACGTAGGAGGAACTCTCGTTCAATGGATCTGAGGCGGGTTTTCAGTAGACAATGCAACCCTAACCCGATTCTTCGCCTTCCACTTCCTTCTCCCCTTCGTTGTCGCCGCCATAACCATGCTTCACCTCTTATTCCTGCATGAAACAGGCTCAAACAACCCCCTAGGCCTAAATTCTGACACAGACAAAATTTCTTTCCACCCATACTTCTCCTACAAAGACCTTCTAGGATTTGCAGGTGTAATCATTCTATTAACCTGTCTTGCACTATTCGCCCCCAACCTTCTCGGGGACCCAGACAACTTCACCCCGGCTAATCCTTTAGTTACACCACCACATATTAAGCCTGAATGATACTTCCTATTTGCGTACGCGATTCTGCGCTCAATCCCCAACAAACTGGGGGGAGTTCTTGCCCTCCTTGCCTCCATTCTAGTCCTCATAGTTGTCCCCATCCTCCACACCTCTAAACAACGAAGCCTTACCTTCCGGCCAGTAACCCAGTTCCTATTCTGAGCACTTATTGCAAACGTAGCTATCCTCACATGAATCGGAGGAATACCAGTTGAAGAACCTTACATTATTATTGGCCAAATCGCATCCCTCACCTACTTTTCCCTCTTCCTAGTTGTTATCCCTGCCGCAGCAGTTATAGAAAACAAGGTGTTAGGCTGACAATGCACTAGTAGCTCAGTTCCAGAGCGTCGGTTTTGTAAGCCGAATGTCGGAGGTTAAATTCCTCCCTACTGCTCAGAGAAAAGGGATTTTAACCCCCACTATCAGCTCCCAAAGCTAACGTTCTTCATTTAAACTATCCTCTGAACTACCTCTGCCTATGTACATATATGGAATATGCATATATATACATAGACTACAATATTAGGGATATAGGACTATAATTGAACACGTACATACCTGTATATAACCATACACTATGGTATAATACATTTATGTATAATAAGCATACATTTATATTCAACAAACAAGCAAGGACAAATTAATTCAATTATAATCACCAAAACAAGAACTGAAACAACAGGATGAATGCGTTAAGATCTTAACGCATTCGTTTATTGAAGGTGAGGGGCAAAAATTGTGGGGGTAGAACAGAATGAATTATTCCTGGCATCTGGTTCCTACTTCAGGGCCATAAACTATCTTAATTCCACAAACTTTCATCGACGCTTGCATAAGTTAATGGTGGCAATCAAATGGCGAGATAACCCCACATGCCGAGCGTTCTCTCCACGGGTGTCAGGGTTCTTTTTTCTCTTCTTCCTTTTCGTGGTCATTTCACAGTGCACGCCGAAGTCCTACAAAAAGGTGGTATTATTCCCCCGCACGGGCAATAAATGATTAACTATATAAAGACTTTCATATATGAATTGCATAACTGATTTCATGAGCATAATATGTGATTTTTTCTCCTAAAATTTAATATTACCCCCTTTGGGGGTTTATGGTCGTTAAACCCCCCCCCCCCCTAAACTCCTAAGGTCATTAACACTTCTGTAAACCCCTCAAAAACAGAAATTCTTGGGCCTTAGAATAGAGGATAATCGTATCCAAAATGCATCTTTTTAATATATTAAAAAGATAATTTTTGGTTAAATTCTGGCTTTCCCCAAGAAAATCTGCCTTCTAATTTAAAAATTGCACGTTTTTTG